GTTTTTGTAATTTTCTAATCGTTCCAAATTCTGATAAGTTGAATTAATCAAATTCAATTTTTCTCGTTCTATTTCGGAGTATCCATTCACTCGAAACTCATCCGCTTCCATTTTCACTTTCCGTAAGCGGGCCTTGGCTTTTTCCAGCTTTTCAATGGCCCCTTCGCGCAGCTCTTCTGAATTTCGAATAGTACTCAGGATTCTCTGTTTTCGATTATCTAATAAATCACTTAATGAAAGTAGATTATCTTCCCATTAATTTCAAAAATTCCATGATCTCTTCCCGAACCAAACATGAATCTTTCGATTCATTTGGCTCTCACGCTCACTTACTTATGGGGCATTCCCATATCTCTTTTTTTTATGTAATGAGCTTATCCTCTCTTCTCTGTTCGGATTCCAAAATATTAAATCGTTGATCCAAGACCAGAATATTCGGAGGACTCTTCCGACCAGACAAAAAATCTGTAATTATCGGCAAGGTTGTTTTTTTATTATTTCTTTTTCTTCAAATCCAAAAAATTCCGCTTACTTTTTACTTTATACATAGGTCGTCGATTCCGCATTGGATAAAAAGGGATAGGATTCCCATTTTTCCAGTAAAAGGTTCAAATCATTTTATCGATATGAGTGTTCTATATCGGATAAAACGCAACTATTCATTTTGAAACCATCTCTATACTAAACTAACATAGTGGTAGAAAGAGCACCAATGTTGCGCCCGGACTTCAAACAATTTCGCTTTAACCATATTTAGGGTCCCATATTATATTATTGGTTGATAGAGAATCAAAGGTTATTTACCAATGAATCGCGAAATGCTATGGTTCGTACATATGATTTCTGAATTTATTCAGAAGTAATTCGCGAGATCGTGCACCCCCCTTTCCTAGTTATTCTCTTTCCTAGTTATAAAGAATAAAGCGCAGCTGGTTAGATCCAGCTTATTCTTGAAATAAACAACTCGCACACACTCCCTTTCCAAAAAAAATCAATACACCAAGGACTACACTTAGATTTATTGGATTTGTTGCTAAAATATCGGTATTAAACCCGAAACTCCCGGCGGATGGCCAGTGACCCAAGGAAACGAAAGAATCGGTTACATTTTTCATATGATCTCCTTTTATAGATAGGACTAAATTGAACAGAGTTCTTTTTTTATTACTTCGCCCTTTTTTGATTTGATTTCCCTATTTCTCAATATATTTCATTATTTGATTTATTATTATTGGGAGCTTCAATTGAAATAATAATAAATCAAATAATTATTAGAATTAGGTCCAGGTCTCATATCAATTGCGAATATCTCATTTGTTGTAACGCTTCCTAAAAAAGGGGTTCCGTTGGACTGAGAACGGGAAGGAAAAAGCGAGTGGATCCGCTAATTCCCGATCCTCAAATTAGTCCTTCCCACGGGGTATTATCTCAACGAATAAGTTAAAATTATTGTAGGAGTGAAATCTTGATATAATTAGAAAAATCAAGCGGCAAATCCAAGGTAATAAAGAAAGACAAAAACAAGGACTTTTCTAGGATTAAACAAAGGGATTTGCAAATAAAAGCGCTAATGCCACGACCAATCCATAAATTGTTAAAGCTTCCATAAAAGCCAGACTAAGCAATAAAGTACCTCGTATTTTACCCTCTGCCTCTGGTTGTCTCGCGATACCTTCTACGGCTTGGCCCGCAGCAGTACCTTGACCAACTCCAGGTCCAATAGAAGCCAGCCCTACAGCCAATCCAGCAGCAATAACGGAAGCAGCAGAAATCAGTGGATTCATGGTAAGCTCCTCGCATAAAAATAAAGAAATGGTTAATGATACAAGCAACCAATGAATTATGACTTATTATATTCTATTACTAATCCAGTCGAAATAACTATGAACTACAGATTCAATTAAATTAAAGTAATGAGATAGATTTTTGAATGAGCAGAACTGCTTTGCTTTGATCTCGCGTTTTTAGTTCCTATCGATGGAATTTTTACCAATCCATAATCAATCCAATCCATAAGGACCTAGTTCTTCCATTTCATTTATTTGTTCCGAACCATTCTTTCAATTCTGCACTCTTTCTCTTCTATATGCTTGATTTCATCTGTTTATTCATTCGGCCCAGACGAAACGGAAGGATTTCCATTGCAATTCCTATCTAAATTCAAGGTGGGGTAGGAAAGTAAATAAGATATGTGGATAGTTCATATATAACTAGTAAATATCTAATATCACATATACACGGCTTTCTTCCATAACGTAAACCAAAAATTCACATCTTATATTCAACCCGATTCTAGAATCATTCTTTGAAACATACAGAAGAGTTGAGTTATAACCATTCTAAATTAGATATACCCAGCTCGACCCCAACCCATTTTTTATGGATCTCATTTGTAAATTATTGGTTTCTTTTTCTTTATCATTATCCCGCATTAATACAAGCATGAATACAAATGGACGAATTCATTAGTCTGAATCCTTACATATCAATACAATATCAA